ACTTCGAATTGTATCCCCACGAAAGAATGTTGAAATTGAAAAAAAAATCACCTAATCATTCGAATCTTTACTTTTGAGTCTATAAATTATATGTCCTTTGGTTGAATCATAAGGACTTAACTCCATTTTTATTATATTTCCTGGTAGTCTACGTATAAAACTACGCCCAATCCTTTACTAAAAAAACCCAGAATTATCTTTTCATTATCTAAACGAGCCCGTAAGATACATACCATTGGTAAGTTGTTCCGTAATTAAACCCTCATGAATCCATTTTTGTTGTTTCGTTTCATTCTAGGTAAAATCCCTTTGACGTATCAACTAATGTAAGAGGGGTAATACTATAAACTTGTCATTTCTCTTTTTTCACAAATATGAAAGTTCCGCGTATAATTCGGCTATCAGAAAGATTACCATATATAACACAAAATTTCTCCGCCTATTCCTTCTATTCGAGCCTTTCGGTCTGTCATTATACCTCGAGAAGTAGAAAGAATTACAATTCCCATCCCACCTAAAATTCTCGGAATTCGTTGATAGTTCGAATATATTCGTAGACCGGGCCGGCTGATCCGTTTTAAATTTAAAGCAGTTCTATATGGTCCTTTCCTATTTCTTCTATGTCGTAGGGTTAAAACCAAAAAATATTTATTGCTTTCCTGATGTTTTCTCACGTTTTCAATAAAACCTTCTTGTAAAAGGATTTTAACAATATTTTCAGTGATGTTAGTAGATGGTATTCGAACTGTTCTTTTTTTATTCATGTCAGCATTTCGTATAGAGGTCATTATGTCAGCAATAGTGTCTTTACTCATGATAAACTAAGATTTTTGTTGCCCCCGAATTTGGATATAATCAACATGCTCTTTTTATTTTTTCTTTATCTTTATTTCTGAATTATAAAATTTTTATTAATTTTAAAAGTTAATTTTAAAAGGTATATACATGATAGATAAACAATCTACTAATAAATCAGTCTCATTCAAATACTATATTACGGTCTTACCTTATAATACCTCAGGTGCTAATGAAACTATTTTAGTGAAATTTAACTGTCTTAATTCCCGGGCGATCGCGCCAAAAATTCGGGTTCCTTTTGGATTTTTTTCTTGATCAATAACAACTGCAGCATTGTCATCATATCGTATTATCATACCGTTGTCGCGTTTGAGTTCTTTACAAGTACGTACAATTACCGCTCGAATCACTTCTGATCTTTCTAGAGGTGTGTTTGGTACTGCTTCCTTGATTACAGCAACAATAACGTCACCGATATGAGCATATCGTCTATTACTAGCTCCTATGATTCGAATACACATCAATTCTCGGGCCCCGCTGTTATCCGCTACATTCAAATGGGTTTGAGGTTGAATCATATCATTTTTTTTTTTTTATCGGTTTTTTCTTTTTCAATGCAAAGGTCTAAATAAAAAAAAAAAAAGAAATATTATTTGTTCAAAACAAAAAAAGAAACCTTCATTTTTTTTTCTCATCCAAAAAACCCTTTTCCTTTGTTTCTACATTCCTATCCCGAAAGAATGAATTGAGTTCGTATAGGCATTTTAGATGCCGCTATTGAAATAGCCCTTCGAGCTATATTTTCTGCTACTCCACTCATTTCATAAAGTATTCTACCGGGTTTAACGACAGCTACCCAATATTCGGGAGATCCTTTCCCCGAACCCATACGTGTTTCTGTAGGTCTTACTGTAACAGGTTTGTCTGGAAATATGCGTACCCATATTTTTCCACCGCGGCGTGCATTTCGTGTCATCGCTCGCCGCCCTGCTTCTATTTGTCTAGATGTGATCCAAGCGGGTTCAAGCGCTTGAAGAGCATATCTACCAAAGCAAATACGATTACCTCGATACGATATTCCTTTCATCCTCCCTCTATGTTGTTTACGGAATCTGGTTCTTTTGGGGTTATAGTTGATGGTTGTTTATCAATTCCATCCATCTCTACTACAGAACCGGACATGAGAGTTTCTTCTCATCCAGCTCCTCGCGAATTAAACGATTAAAAAATAATATACACGGTGAATAATATACGGAATCGTGGGATTATTTTAAATTTCATCTATTCATCTAATAGATTAATAATTCTAAATCTATTCTATTTATAGATAATGTTGTTTTGGTATAACGTTATAATCTTTATTTTCTTTTGCCTTTTATTATTATATCGAATCGACTAAAATTTAATTTAGAAATAAAAAAAATTCGCGGGCGAATATTTACTCTTTCAACATTCAGTTGTAAGATTAGTCTATCACATGATCTCTCAGAATAAACGAATAGGTTTCTGGTTCGTTCCGCCATCCTACCCAATGAATCATTAGGATTCGCTTTCAATAGAATCTTATGCATTCACAGGTTCTGTCGTTCCCACCACTTCTCGATTAATGGTTAGGTCTGAATTCTACAACGGAGCCCCTAAGGAAATTTTGAGTCAACCTTCTCAGTCTTTATTGGCTCGGGGCTCTTGATTTTTTGTTCTA